CACATGTGGATTAGTACAATTATTGGTAGCGTCATATTCAGGATTCTAAGAGAGACCTCACTCAATTTGGCCTTTTCGATTCCTCCCGATCCGTATAATGAAATCGAATCGAGTACCCTATCTTTCCCGGTAGCACATACACAAATAGAATTCTTATTTGTACGATACAAAATGACTTTAATTTCTTTGATAAAATCCTTTTAATCGGAAAAGTCTCTTCTTTTTTGGCTCCGATTTTGTGTAACCTCAATTATTTGAAACAATCTATCTCATTCAAATTGTACACTGAAGTTTTGATATATTATATGGATCCCATTCCTAATTCAATCAAGTAAAGAGTATATTAATAAAATAAAAATCAAATAAAGACTCTGCCTCTCTTAGAGAGAGAGGGAATGGATAATCTTTTTTAAGGGTTTATGCCGAAGAAAAAACAAACTCTAAAAAAAAAAGTGAATTTGGTAGAATATTCGATTTTTTTTATACTGTACTAGGACTTATCTTTATCACACTTTTTTTTTTGTTTTCCAATCCAATAAGATTAGATCATTCAAAAAAGGAGTTTAGAACATAACTCCCCCTTTCCCATTTCGCTTCTATTGTTTGTTTGTTTTTGTTTGTAACTTATGTAAGTTTAAAGACGATTAGATGATACTTAGTCAGATGATTGTACAAGGAAGGAGATAGTTTTATAGAAAAGAAAGAATGGAAAAGAATGATAAATAAAGTAACAAAGTAAGGAAATTTTCGATTGGATCAGGAATCCATTTTTGGATTTGGTATGAATAAATGATCTTTCTATGTTATACTATTCAATTCTCGACGATAAATCGATTTGAGAGTTCAGATATTGTTATTCATGATATTGATCTGATTCGATATCATCGAGATGGAATTCATCCCATTGAATTTAGAGGCGAAAGATTTCTCATCTCTTATGGGATTAAATCCCGAATTATTGTGAAGTAAAGAAAAACGAAACGATGAGATTATGGAAGTAAATATTCTCGCATTTATTGCTACTGCACTGTTCATTCTAGTTCCTACTGCTTTTTTACTTATAATATATGTAAAAACTGTTAGTCAAAGTGATTAATTTGAATGAAACTTGACTTCTTAGTTCTTCTCAATATCAAGAATTAACGAAATAAAATGAAAAGAATTCCAATTTTGCGTTTTAGCTGAAATGAGCGAACTAGAATCAGCAGGATTCTATGAGATCCGATAGTATGGTAGAAAGTAATATATTTACTACCATACTATCTATTTTTGTTATTCTAGTATATAAAGTTTTATTCTAGTATATAAAGTTGTACTGTAGAAAGATCTGGGCTTAATATGGATCAATCTAGAATGTCATCTTCATATTCATATATAGATAGATATATAGACAATAGATATTAATTATCTATATGGAATGTACATAAGGTTCAAATTTGATTTCTTTTCTTCATATGTTTGATTTGTGTTGGTTCCAATTAATCTGGAATAGTTGAAAGGCGCCTCTTACTCTTATGATTCCAATTCCTGGATTTCTGATTATTTTCAATATGAATCCCGGAATCCATTGAAATAATCAAATCAATGAAAAGAAAAAAAAAAAAAGAATAGTTGGGGTATGTATTAATAAAAGAAAATCAAGAAATCTTTTTTTAGCATTCCAAACAAAGAAGTAATTAATTGAACACATCCAAGGAAAGGAGTTTTATAAAAACTTTTTCAGATTTCGACGAAAAGAAAAGGATTAGTAAACCCCGCCGATTTTAAATCTTTGAATCATAATATGAAATGATTCAAGTCAATAAAGTATAGCATAAATCGAATTTATAAAACGAAAATAATAAAAAAAAAATAGTAAACTAAGTACTAAGTACGCAATATGTGACTTCTCCAAGAAAATATCTTAGTATGCGGAGTATCCCGTTAGAGAATCACTATGTCTATTTTATTTCCCGTAGAAAATCACTTAATTTAATAACTTTTAAATAACTAAAAAAAGAACTACTTTCTTTTGTCTTTGAACCGGAAAAAGGCAAACAAATAAAAAGGAAAAAAGGTTCCGCTGCTCCTTATTGTCCATATATAACTCTGATAAGAGCCGGTTTATCATAATAAAGAATTTAGGAAGAATTCGGTTGGAATAACTTTCCTATCATTTGTATTCTTTTTACTTTTGAAATATGAACACTGGAATCATTAAAATATTTATTTGATTATGATTAAAAGGGTATTATTCAAATATTATTCATAGAATAAATTACTCCACTCGAATCGAATAGAATTTTGAAATTGAATTCAATTATTGAATTCAATTTCAATATAAATAGTTCAATTAAAAATAGTTAAATTAAAAAGTCTTTGCAGAACGATCTATAAAAGAATTGATAGAGTTTCATTTCTCAACTCAATTAGTAGTATCCCTAGAGTCCACTTCTTCCCCATACTACGAGTGAAAGGGAAAATGTAAAGACTACCATCAAAGCAGCCCAAGCGAGACTTACTATATCCATGTGAATTATGTCCCCTATCTCTATGAATATGAAGGAATTTTGCTAGTATTGTTCACTTTTTTCCATTATTTTTCACTAATAATAGTCACTAATAATAATAATAGTCACTAATAATAATAATAGTATCGCTGGTGCAGAGTAAAAAAAAAAAAAAAAGATTTTGTCCAATACCATTGATGAAACAATCCAAAAAATCCAATTCAATTAATTAGAACCAATTAATTATAAGAAGTTCTTGTATGATTGCTAGTAGAATCGGGAAAGATTAAGCGCAAACAAAATAAGCAGCAGCGCTCTTGGAAATATCACGAGTCTTTTTCCTCCGCTGTTTCTATTGGGGACAATATATCAGTAAAACGGAATAAGGTATTTCGCGTCTTTTGTTGATCAGGCGACACCCGGATTTGAACTGGGGAAAAAGGATTTGCAGTCCCCCGCCTTACCACTCGGCCATGTCGCCAAGGCAATAGAAATAAAAAATAGACCAAAATACCCCCCCCCTTTTTTTCTTACTAAACTTCTTTTTTTTTTTTTGTACTTGTATCTTGAATCCCATTTTTCTTAATCTGAATCCCTTTCCTAAAAGAAATCCTTCCTTTTTTGGATTGGATCTATCTCTTTGATTAATTTTGTATAGTATGTCAAAACACGCACTATCTGAATTCTTTCTCCTTTCTATTGAAAGGAAAAACAAAATGTGAATTTTCAGTCACAAAAGCCGAAATTCAGGACAAATTGGAACCGTTAACTATTGACTGAAAATTCATGAACGATTCTCGAATTTGAATCTAAATTTGAATCTAAAATTGTATTTCCCGAATGATATAAGAAAATAAAAATGGATATCTAACTATCCAGTATTGATTCTTTTCAATAAAAAAAAGCCTTCTCCATTTCAATTATAACAACAATTATGAGTATATGTAAACCCCAGAACATAAATTATTACACGTATACCTCTAATCAGATATCTTATCTGTTTATGATTCCTATAGAAAATCGATATTTTGCTAGAGCACGCCATGCGCTGTACAGAATAAACCCGCAATAAAAGGAAAGACATATATATAGATAGCTATAGTTCTATCCGCGTATGCTTAATAAAGCTTTCTTCTGCGCTTCAACAAACTCTATAAAAATAAAAAAAAAATATCTCTTCTGTTCGGTGCGAATCCTTTTTTTTTTTTAACTGAACAAGGAAATCCACGAAAAAAAGGAAAAAAGCTAAGTGCTAAAAAAACAACTTTATATTGTTTCTAACTATTGGGTTTTTATCTCATCGAAGAGATCAAATCCCGAATTATTTATTTCACTTGTATTGGAATATGTAATATCATAAATAATAGTAGAAATTGAATCACTTTTTGTTATTCTATATAAAATTCCATAAGTCTAAGTTAAGTGGAATTTCTCAATTCTTTTCCAGTTGTATCTGTTGCAAATTCCAATTTGAGTAGAAAATCAAAATTCTCTTTATTCCTCCGTTCATACGTATTTCAGACATTCCATATTCATATATGGAGTTAGATAAAATTTTATGTGATTCTGTAAACAGAATAGCAATTCCATCAGTGCTGATCGATCCATATAATTGGATGAAAAACGATCCAATAATGGGATTTTTTTTTCAATAAATGGGAAATTAAAAATGCTTGGGGATGGAAATGGGGGAATGTCTACAATACCTGGATTTAATCAGATACAATTTGAAGGATTTTGTAGGTTCATTGATCAGGGCTTAGCGGAAGAACTTTATAAGTTTCCAAAAATTGAAGATAGAGATCAAGAAATTGAATTTCAATTATTTGTGGAAACATATCAATTAGTAGAACCATCGATAAAAGAAAGAGATGCTGTATATGAATCACTTACATATTCTTCTGAATTATATGTATCCGGGGGATTAATTTGGAAAAACAGTAGGGATATGCAAGAACAAACAATTTTTATTGGAAACATTCCTCTAATGAATTCCCTGGGAACTTCTATAGTAAATGGAATATACAGAATTGTGATCAATCAAATATTGCAAAGTCCTGGTATCTATTACCGGTCAGAATTGAACCATAACGGAATTTCGGTCTATACCGGCACTATAATATCAGATTGGGGGGGAAGAGTAGAATTAGAGATTGATAAAAAAGCAAGGATATGGGCTCGTGTGAGTAGGAAACAGAAAATATCTATTTTAGTTCTATCATCAGCTATGGGTTTGAATCTAAGAGAAATTCTAGAGAATGTGTGCTACCCCGAGATTTTCTTGTCTTTCCTGAGCGATAAGGAAAAAAAAAAAATTGGGTCAAGGGAAAATGCCATTTTGGAGTTTTATCAACAATTTACTTGTGTAGGCGGAGGTCCAGTATTTTCTGAATCCTTATGTAAGGAATTACAAAAGAAATTTTTTCAACAAAGATGTGAATTAGGAAGGATTGGTCGACTAAATATGAACCAGAGACTTAATCTTGATATACCTCATAACAATACATTTTT